ATCTTTTTTATACTTTGGTTTATATTCTCCGATTATTTATCTTATGTTTCGTATTTAGTCAACTTTTATTCTATTAGAATAGAAAACGATTGATTCATTCTATGGCATTTAAATCTGACAATAGTAACATAATCATACCGCTTCCATTTTATTTCCATTTTTTTTATTGAAAAAACAAAGGAATAAAGAAGAGGTAAGTAAAGTCAAATAGTCTTCTTCACAGCATACATACTATGACTAATAATGCGGTACAAGTAATTCCCAAAATCTGATAGAAAAAGAATATAAAGAAGCAAAAGGCTTTTCATAAGTTTTTTTTGATCATACAGAATTAGATAACACAATTTCCAACAAAAATTTGGTTTTTTTTAGAACTTGATATTGATAAACTAGAAATTCATTTCAGACAATTGAACCTTCTCAAACTGTTTCTTTTTAAGAACCAAAAAGATTTGTGCCAAAATAATAGATGCCAAGAAGAGCAAAAGGCCTTGTACACGTAATGGATCTTGAAGTACTATTTCCGCATCCCCCTGACCAAATCCACCCACGTTAGGATTACTCGTTAACGGTTGATCCAATTTGATGGATTCGCCCTCTGAAACAAGAAGTTCTGGTCCTGGAGGGATAATATCAACCACTTGACGTCCATCCGATGCATCCACTATGGTTATTTCGTATCCCCCTTTTTCTTTTCGTATGATTTTGCTTACGATACCCGCCGCTGTAGCATTATAAACATTATTGTTACTCTTGCTCCCGTCGGGATAAATCTGACCCCTTCCCCTGTTCCCGCCTACGTATATGGGATATTTTAAGAAGTGAACGTCTTTCTTAGTAGCGGGGTCTGGGGAAAGAATAGGAAAGGTGATTTCACTATATTTTTGACCAGGAACAGGACCTATCACAAGAATATTTTTTTTCGTGGGGCGATAGCTCTGAAAAGACAGATTTCTTATCTTTTCTTTAATCTCGGGCGAGATACGATCGGGAGGGGCTAATTCAAACCCCTCAGGTAAAATTAGAACAGCTCCCACATTTAAGGCTCCTTTTTTACCATTAGCAAGAACTTGTTTCAGTTGCAGATCATAAGGAATTCGAACAACTGCTTCAAATACAGTATCAGGAAGTACGGCTTGTGGAACCTCGATATCCACGGGCTTGTTAGCTAAATGGCAATTGGCACATACAATACGGCCAGTCGCTTCTCGTGGATTTTCATAACTCTGCTGTGCAAAAATAGGATACGCATTTGAAATGGGCACCCGAGTTATTATATATATTATGAGCGATACGGAAATGAATCGAATAATCTCTTCCTTTATCCAAGAAAAGGTATTTCTCATTTGCATAGTCCAATCATTGATCCCGAAAATTTCTACAATAAAATTAGATAAGTCACTAGTATAGTTTCCTATCTATGATTCTGTTATTTAATGAAATAATTTTACTCGAATATTGAAGGAATCCCCCGGGTGGGTAGAAAAAATAAGTACAATTTTGACTGTTTTACTTATGTTACAAAGTAAGAAACATTATAATTGGATCGGTCGATCATTTTTCAATCATTCATTGAATGATAAATCACTACAAGTGACGGAGATACACGATTTAAATAACGAAAAATCCAATATTTAAAAATTGTATCTAAAATGACTGGAAAAGTAGAAACAACGCCGGATATAATTTGATCATTTTGAGCAAATCCAAAATCTTTGTAGATAGAGGCAATCATTAGTTCCCAACCATGGGGCGAATGGAATCCTATACATAAATCAGTTAATAAAAGAATAGAAAAAGCTTTTATTGTGTCGCTTAAATTATATAGAAATTCTTGAAGACAAGAGTTAAGAAAAATAAGTTCTTCATTACTTAGAATAGAATAAACACTTAGAATAACGAAAGAAATTATATTTGTTGAGAAATGTAAAATCGTATGGATACGACCCTCATTGTGCATCTTGATCAATTGGATCGTTTCGTTGTAAACCCCAATGTGAAGCTTTTGTAAACGCCTTTCCGGGTATTCCTTTAGAATTTCGTCGAAGAGGGAGAGTTCCTCTAATTCTATGAATTTTTTTAGAATATTCTTTTCTTGAATATCATTCAAAAAGATTTCGGAGGGCCTAGTATTCCACCAATTATTAACCCAAGATTCCAGACTTTTATTAAATGTAAATGAGAGAGAGATCCACCAAGGCAAAAATACTATCGATGCAAGATATAAAAGGGAAATAAATGCGTTCTTTTTTGCCATTTGCTTGTCTGTGAATTTTGAAATGAACTCATCTCATTCGTCGACTCTCTCTATACGATACTAAGATTTATATCAAATATCAGTTCTATTACAATTAGCCTATTCTCCGTTTTTTATTTGTGATTCCGTACAATGACAATGGGTTGGTCCTTGAATTTAGAAAGAATACAGAAAAACAATATAGAAATACAGAAATAGAATAAGAAAGATTCCACTTCAAATTGAATGAAGAAATAAATAAACTAGAATATTCTATAGAATATTCTTTCAAAATATATGATTCGAAGCAATTGTCCCCTTTGGATGAATGCACGAAAAAGCCATTTCAAATAATGAATATTATTCGAATTTCGAGACGAAAGAACTCCCAGTTTATCAAAATATCCAAAGATTTCGAAAAAAAAAAATCGCTGGCCACCCTCAGTACAGGAATAATTGATAGAATTTTCTGAAGAATACTGCGATGCTATGATCAAAAATAAGTGTCAAAACAAGATAGAAATGTTATCATTATAAGCGGTCCAATCGGTTGGTAATTAAAGAGCACAAAAAAAGATAAAAAATGTTGATTAACAAAAAAGGCGAGATGATTTACAAGAGAGAATCTATCTGTATTTACTAAATTCACAATATTGAAAAAAAAAAAGAGAAATTCTTTATTCCGATTTCTTACTTGTTCCGTTACTGAATTGATTTAAGTGGATTTACATACTCATAAAAAAGAATTTTTGGATAAAAACTATTTCGCTTTAGGATTGGTCCGTGTACGTTTACTTTTTTTTGTTCTAATCAGACTTCGGCAGAAACTTCAGTTAAGTTATGCTATAGAAAAAAGAGAAAGAGAATTCTTGAGTTATAGTTTTTTCCCTTTTGCTAAGAATAAGAAAGCATTCGCCTTTTTTCAAAATACTTCAATTGGTACACACAAGAAATAGGCCAATTCAGCAGCTTTCTGTTCAATTTCTCGTAGAGTCAAATTCTCATCGGTACGAGTCAAGGGAATGGACCCCTGGCCTCTGATTTCCATATAAAGGACACGACGAGCATAAATACCCTCTTTAACTTCTATTCGGATGGATTGAATGTCTTTCATAAGGAATCGGAGAAAGATGCGACGATTTTTTCCAGGAAATCCCCAACGAAAAATACATACTATTCCTTCTTTTATATCGAATCGATCATAACCACTACCCACATTCCACGAAATTGTGGACCACAAATATGAACTAATAAAAAGACCCGCGATTCCATAGAAAGACATAACGATTCCTTGTGGAAAAAAAATTATTTGCTGAGAGGGAAATAACGGTATAAGATTCCTACCAAGATAACTAGAAGTTCCAACCAATAAAAACCCTAATGAACCTAAAAAAAGGATAAAAGCCCAGCAGACATTACTCGGTTTTCGAGACCCCGCTATAAGTTCTATCCATATACGGTCTGATCGCCAACTCATACTATACTAGATCTAGTTGCATTTTATTGTAATTGGGAGATAAACCCCAATAAATTTGACTTTAATCTTTTTGTTTCCGAAGTAATCCTCATCGACTAGCACTATTATGATGTGAAGCTTTAGGAGTAATTCAGCAATTGCTTAGAGATAAACTAAACTAATAACATCTTTTTTTTTTTATGATTTCTTATAGATATCCACAGACATTTAGATATATTGACTTTACGTTTCAAAAATTCATCCCGATAATGATTTATCTTCAAATAGCTATAATTCATTTTCCCATAGATCGTGTTTATGCATACGAGCTTCTGTTCGGAAGAAGCTACACATTATACCATATTCTACTACATAGAGAATTGTACTATGATCCAAGTAAGCCTAAGTCTTGAAAAAACAATAGATAAGATTAAATCCCATAATATCTAAAAAATCTTGTTTTTTTGAACATGAAGAGATAAAGAAACCATTGCAATTGCCGGAAATACTAAGCCTACTAAAGGCACAAAAATAGCGGGTAAGTTGCTGATAGTTGTCATAGAATGAGTACCTCGATTTAATTTAATAATTTAATATTTGTACCTCTTATTTATTGTTATATTTGTTGTTATATTAACATTTTATCCTGTTATTGTTATAAAGATATATTCAATTATACTATATATCTAGAATTCTACTTAAGTGAGTATTGAGTATATACAATACTAAAGAATATAGAATATAAGAGTATATTATGTATATACTAATAAGGAATAAATCTAATAAATCTAATAGGGCGTAGAAATAGTAATCTATATAGAGATACTAATATATATATAATATATTAAATAGATTATATAAGTATATCAAAGTATATAACATAGATGCATACTTAAACATATATTAAGTTAAGTATATAATAAATATAAATGTAAATTAAAAGTGTAAATAAATGGGCTTATTCATCATTTCTATATGTTTCTACATGAAATATATACGATAATCTACGATAATTCACTTTACTTTTTTTATTATTTTATTCATTATTTTTATTAGTCTATTTTTTTGTATCTATTCTAACTCTTTATTAGTATATGTATATTAGAATTTTATAATCTTGAAACTTTAATAGAAAATTGAAGAGTTTAATCTATATAATCTTAATATATTTAAATATATTTAATTTAATAATTTATTAAATTAAAGCTTTGTTTTTTTCTACTTGATTGAAGTTTGAGTCAAAGGAAAGAAAGCATGAAGCTGAAATAACTCACTCAGAACGCCCTTTAAAGGATTACGTGGTACGAT